TAAGGTCCCCATTAGACACTGGAATTCTGTCTGCTATATTTATAATAAAGTGCTTCTGAATTCATCTTCTCTTTTAATAATTTAAATTCTTCTTTGTTGAGTAATCACTTAATCCTTGAATAAAATGTTTCTTGTAGTAATATCAATAGATATTTCAACCTAACGTTTTCAATTACGAAACCAAATTAGACGTTGCATTAGTTTACGAATCATGACAAGAATTCTATCTCTATATAGAGAAAGAAAAAAATCTCTTTTTTCTAGTGCAATTCCATTCAGTCTTTCGAGTTTTTTTCGTTCCTATTCTCCTTTCTCAAAAAAAGGGGGATGTTAAACAAAGTTAAAGGATTACTTCGTTCTTGATAGTTATTTACTTAATCGGTGAATAGAAGTATACTCTGGATCGGAATTGTGGGAAGTACTCCTTGATCATTTCTACCAATTTAAAGCCCCAATTAGAATTCTTTTTATACACAGAAAAATACACTTACATAATCTCTATTACGAATCCTTTGTGTACCTTAGTGTTCCTAGCTATCCACTCATTTTTATCAATCTACTTTCGGGTAATACATATGGTAATAGATAGTAAAAACCCCATAAAGTTGATCTTTTGAACCCGCTTCAAGTCATGATCACTAATCAATCAATCTTGGGGTAAACAGTCTCTAATACTTATGTTTACTTTTCTTAACTCTTGTACATAGGAAATGAGATTCAATCTTTTACTGCAAATTTCTAAGCCGTTTCTTTCACTCATATAACTATCTGGTTTCCTTCATCAACCCCCGAATAATGAATAAAAAACGAAAATAGATATTCAACTCATGACACTTCCTTCCTATAAAGAAAAGAAGTAGGAGGAAATTTATGTCTTAACGAATCACACGTAGAGATATTGATAACACACATAGAGTTAATGGTATTTCATAACTAATTGATTGAGCAGCAGCTCGTAGACCACCTAAAAAAGAATATTTATTATTTGAGCCATATCCTGACATAAGAAGGCCAACAGGAGCAATACTTGAAATAGCAATCCATAAAAAAACACCGATACTGAGATCGGCTAGAACAAGATGATAACCAAAAGGAATTACTAAATAACTTAATAAAATGGATATGACTGCTATAGATGGGCCAATACTGAATAAACGAGTATCTCCTCTAGATGGAAGAAGATTCTCTTTGAAAAGTAATTTAGTACCATCTGCTAGAGCTTGAAGAATTCCCAAAGGTCCTGCGTATTCAGGACCAATACGTTGTTGTATACCCGCAGATATTTCTCTTTCTAACCAAACAATTACTAGTACACCTATTGTGATTCCTAATACAGGAGTAAAAATAGGGATAAGCATCCATATGATCCCATAGACCTCTTTTAAGGATTCCAATCTAGAAAAAGAATTGATAGCTTGTACTTCTGTTGTATCAATTATCATTTTTAACGATCAACTTCTCCCATAATGATATCTATACTACCTAGTATCGTCATAATATCAGCCAATTTCATTCTTTTAACTAACTGAGGAAGAATTTGCAAATTAATAAACCCCGGGGGGCGAATTTTATATCGCCAAGGAAAAACACCCTTATCTCCTATCAGAAAAATTCCCAATTCTCCCTTTGGTGCTTCGACTCTCGCATAAAGTTCTTGCTTCGACAATTCAAAAGTCGGAGAAGGTTTTTTACTAATGAATCGATAGTCAAACTCATTCCATACAGTATCTTTTACTCTATCAAAGCGGCGGATTTCTAAATTTTCATAGGGCCCTCCCGGAATTCCTTCTAGGGCTTGTTGAATAATTTTTATGGATTCTGTCATTTCACTGATTCGTACTAAATAACGAGCTAATGAATCCCCCTCTTTTTGCCATTGGACTTCCCAATCAAATTCGTCGTAACACTCATAATGATCCACTTTACGAAGATCCCATTGTATTCCGGAAGCTCGTAGCATTGGTCCCGACAAACCCCAATTTATTGCTTCCTCTCCACCAATAATGCCTACTCCTTCAACTCGTTCTAAAAAAATGGGATTCCGTGTAATAAGCTTCTGATATTCAGCAATTCCTGTTAAAAAATAATCGCAAAAATCCAAACATTTATCTATCCAGCCATGAGGTAAATCAGCAGCGACTCCGCCAATACGAAAAAAATTGTGCATCATTCGCATACCGGTGGCAGCTTCGAATAGGTCATATATCAATTCTCTTTCTCGAAAAATATAGAAGAAAGGAGTCTGTGCCCCAATATCTGCCATAAAAGGGCCAAGCCATAACAAATGCGAAGCTATACGACTTAACTCCAACATAATGACTCTGATATAACTGGCCCTTTTAGGGACTTGAATATTGCCTAATTGCTCTGGCGCATTTACAGTTATTGCTTCTGTGAACATAGTAGCTAAATAATCCCAACGTGTTACATAAGGCAAATATTGTATAATTGTTCGATTTTCCGCAATTTTTTCCATACCTCTGTGTAAATAACCCAATATTGGTTCACAGTCAATAACATCTTCGCCATCTAGCGTAACAATGAGTCGAAGAACACCATGCATTGATGGGTGGTGAGGTCCCATATTGACTATCATGAGATCTTTTCTTGTAGCTGGTACAGTCATAGGTTTTTCCTGATTCATTCTTCCATGAATTGCTGAAAGCGAAAAGAAGTTCATCAAACTTTAAGCGAATAATTCAAATTAACTCTTCAAATTAACGAGTTTTTCTCTCTCGAATATCCAATTGGCCTATTAATTCTTTATAACGCGCTCTATTTTTTTTTGACAAATAAGCCAGCAACCGTTGACGTTTTCCCAGAATTTTCCGCAGACCTCTCTGAGATAAATAGTCTTTTTTGTGCAATTCCAAATGTGAAGTAAGTCTCCGTATCTTATTAGTGAAACTGACTACTTGAAATTCAACAGATCCTCTGTTTTCTTTGTTTTTTTCTTGTTCTTGCAAAATAATTGAAATAAATGAATTTTTTACCATAAAATAATTTCACACTCCCGTTTTTACAGATATTTATTTTATTGATCAGTAATAATAATGTCAGAAATTTTAATGTAGTATACACAATAATCATAATTTCTTTATAGACTCCTGATTTTATCAATTAACATTAATCAATCCGATTTTGGAGTTCATTTGCATAGTTATACAAAAAGCCGATACCAAATAGTTTAGTACGAAGATTCTGTTGATTAATTTCTAGCTTTAATTGATACCCCATTTCCTACGTCATTTCCTTATTATTGCAGTATCCTAGACTGGGATGTAAGACAGCGCATATAACATGGATATATACAGATCACGGACAGAAGAAAAAATGAAAAGTATGATTCATAAAACAACAGAATATATAGGAAACTCAAACTTTTAAATCATGGATACATATATATCCTTAACATACTCAAGCGGCTCCCATTATTGGTATCAAACCAATAGCGATTCATACAAGCTAAATCTTCTAATCGATAATTAGGCCAAAAAAAGAACTTTAATTTAATTAATTCATTTTTTTTTCTGTCAAAATGTTTACTTTCATCCAAAAATTGACTCCAGTTTTTTATCTTGTTCTCCTTGCAAAATAATGTATTTTTATGCACATCATTGTTATTCTTTAAATTTAAATTGAAAGAAATTAGAATTCTCAATTCTCTACGACGTCTAGACGATAAAATTTTTTCAGGAACAAGCAAATCATAATTCTTTTTGTCTCTATTTAGAGTTTTTCTTTTATGTCTTGGAATGGATTCATCAAAATTCTTCTTAGCAACATTTTTTGATTTTCGGTATCTTTGATTACTTTGGTGCTTACTTTTATGAACCAATGAAATACCTATGATTTGATACATAAAAAACTGTCCGTCATTTTTTACAGATAGACGGGCGGGTTCCATAATGAGTATTCCTTTTTTGGTTAATTGTGTAAGATTTAAACGCTTCCTCATTATATCCAGATTCATTTCTTTCCTTTGAATATAGGATATAGTAATTTTTCTTACATTTATCAGGCTAACCAGGAGACCATATATCTGGATATTATTCATCATTTTTTGAGTCAATTGATTCAAACGTCCAGTCCATCTTAATTGCAAAGGAAAATCTCCTTTAAAGAATATTTTTAATTTTTCGATCGATTCTAAAAAATATTCTTCAATATTGTTTTGATTCTTTAATTCAAAATATTGTTTTGAATTTGATGGGCTAAAATTTAAAAAATCCTCCTCTTGCTTTCCATTGATATTTGGATTTTCACTAAAATTTGGATTTATCTTCAAATTAAAAAGAAGTAATTTGCTTGGGATAAACCAAGGTTTCTCTTTATATTTATGATAAAGTATCACAAACTCTGGAAAGAAAAAAACTTTCGGATTCGATATGAGGCGATTTAAGATTAAGATTTTTTCATTCATTCCCATCCAATCAAAAGACATTCCGATCCAATCAAAAAAGACCTTTTTGTAATTTCTTTCGGAATTTGAATCAATCGGAAGATAAAAAAGACCATTATTATGAATTTTATCTATTCTTTGGTCCTTATTAGGGTCAACCTTAATATTTGTATTAATTTTCCAACCCAAATATTTTCTATCTGTATTTTTTTCCATATATATAATATCGCTTTTTCCTCGATAATTCTTGATAGGAATATTCTTGAGTATGTTAAAAAATTTTTCTTTATTTCGGGTGGAATTTTCTTGGTTCTTATTTGTTTCTAATGATGATCTATAAATATAGGAGTTCTTCTTAGTTTCAGAATGAATATATTTATATGATAAAAGATCATATCTATAGTTTTTTTGAAAATTCTCCTCTTTATTTGGTAATAAATATACTTTCAAATTTTGTTTTTTTTTGTAATCAAGTAATTGGTCTTTTTCATAGGAATACCATTTGTTTAAATCTTTATTTTGAGACGTATGGCATTGATTGATTCCATTTCGCCATTTTTGTGGGACTAATCTAGACCATGTAATCTGAGATAAATCGTATTGATAATGACCTCTTAACCAGTTTTTCCATGGATTCATTCCATAATTTGGAAGTTTCTTATGTCTTAATTCGGAATAAAATATTCCTTGTCTTTCAAAAAAATCTTTTATTTCAGTCTTAAGAAAAAAAGACGGTCCATTATATTGAAGAATAGATCTTAACTTATTGAAGTTAAGAATTTTGGTTTGTGATAATTTTAAAAATACATATTTTTGTGACAAGTAAGATAAATCAAAAAAAATATGTGACTTCTGCTTACTATTTCTAAGATTATCCAAAGACCTTTTTATAGTCATCGGGCAAATAAAGTCCATTTTTTTTTCTTTTGTTTTATTAATCCTTTCTTGATTTGTTTCATTATTGTCAATGTATTTATCATTATCAAGAATTTTTTTTGTTGATTCGATAAAAAGTTGTAAAGCGATTCTGCGCATATCAATGATACATAGAAAGATATCTATGTATATTTTTTCAATGAAAAATTTAACTATTAATTCAATATTTTTTATTTTAAATATTTTCCAAATTTTTGGGGATGATTCTCCATTACTCTTTTTATTTTTTTTTTTTTTGATTCCTGGCGTTACTTTTTTTTTCATTATTTCTATTTGATTTCTGATTGTGTTTCTTCTATAAATCCTATGTTTCATTTCTTCTTCTGCCTGTGAATAATTTGTCCAACCTGTAGATCGAATTTCATTAAGTGATTCATGAATTAGCTGATTGCTGATTATAGAATCCTTTTCTGTTTGAGTGGAATCCTTTTCTGTTTGAGTAGAATCCTTTTCTGTTTGAGTTTCACTTGATTCATATATTTCTCTCGGTATAAATAATGAAATTTGCTTTCCTTTTAAAAGTTCTTTTATTATTCGTTTTACAAAGAAAAATGCTTTTGCTTCTTTCTTTGTTATTTTTTTAAAAATTCTTTGAACTCTAAAATTCAATTTTCTGATTTCGACTTTATAGTCTATATGTTCAAAAATGGGTTCAAAAAAGGAAGGTGTTTTTCGAGGAGGACCAAAAGGATATTCTGTTTCCATTCCGAAAACTGTTAAAAAACAAGAATCAAAATCATCTTGTTGCTTTAGATCTCTATCAGAGAGTCGTAACTTAGATCTGTGCCAAGGTTTCAAATGAAAAGGATATAAGATTTTTATCTGAAAACCTTCTCTTAACCAATTTTTAGGAAATTCTGTTTTGGAGAATTGAAGACCATTATAGCTGCATTTTAGATAAATTTCTCTATTCCAATCCTGGAAATCCTCATACCATTCCGGAGATTGCTGTAATAAAATACGGGCAATATTCTTAGCTATTATCAATAAGGGTAATTTAATATATCTTCTAAAAATTGATTGAGCTATTAACAGAAGACTTCTTGATTTTTGTCCATATGGAAGGTTCTCCCAGAATTCTATTGTCTCTTCCTGGTTGTTTTTTTTTATTTGGAATTGTTGATCTAAAATTTCGAATTCTGACTTTTTACCGAACCAATCTCTAATCTTAAAAAAAACTTTGATTAGGTCGGATATAGGAAAGGGAAAATCTTCCATTTTTTCCCAAAAAAGCGGGGAATGGGGATTTCCTTGAGACGGTGCCCAAATAACTATTTTACGCCTTTGAGTGCGCATAGATCCTCTGATTACGGCTCGACGAAAATCTGGTTCTTCCAAATAACTTATAAAACCCGAATCTCTATTAAATTTTCTATAAAGATTATAATTCTTGAACTGAGATTTCTTAAAAGTTCGTCTCGAACGAGTTAAAAAAGCTATACGTTTAAATCTTCTTGTTCGAAGCTGGTGATCCAGCCCTTGCATTATGCCTTGTTCTTTTCGTCGTTTTTTAAAAAGTTGTTGCAACTCGTTTATTAATTTGTATGACCATCGAGGGGGTTTTTTACCTATTTCGTTTATTTCAATAGATTTTTTTTGACCCTTAGGGTTAGTTAGAATTGCGTTCAATAAAAAATTGAATCTATTATTTGAATTAATTTTAACTTGTTTTTTTTCTGATCTTTCTATTTTCTGTTCATATTCTCTAGAATTAGGATAGGGAAGAAGGATATCATGAATTTTATTTAGTTCAGATATTTCTGTGCAATTTTCTATCGAAGTTTCATTTATGATTGAAGATGAAAACATTTTTTTCATTCTTCCACGATACATGCCAGTCAAAAATGGATCATACATTTTAACTAGGCAATTTTTTTTGTTTTTAGTCTCAGCATTAGACAATTTAACTAGGAAATTTTTTTTGTTTTTAGTCTCAACATTAGACAATCTAGTCTTTCTTTCAAGTATATTGAGAGAAATAAATACTGTCTCTAAAGCCTCAATTCTATTTAGAAATTCATTATTTAAGTTGTTATTTTTCTCTTTATTGGTATAAAGCCACTTGGTGTATAGTTCATTAGCGGAGAGTTTTTCTAATGTAGACAATGATATCCTTTTTGCTATCATTTCCCCAAAAGTTGACAAACTGGGAGGATATGTAA